CAATAAAAAGGTTTATTTTGAAGCAAACCTACAAAATGGGGCATAGTTTAGTGGTAGAGTCGGCTGAATCGTAAATGATCTACAGAAGATACTTCGAATGGAATCACGCGTTGTCGAACGATTCGACAGACAAAATCTCCCCATCCAAAAACCAACTCATAGAAATAGAAGAGGGCGCAAACGTTGATACATTTCGGACCCATTATTGTCTCTGAAATAATGAATTGCGGTTGTTGTTCTGCCAAAAGGCGATACGTCGGGGGATTCCTAACTCATCCAAGTTCAAATGGGCCCCTATTACATAAAGTCTGCATTGGTAGAAGTAGAATTGGAATGATGAACAACTGGATTGGGGTAGATTGGAATAGAAAAAAAAAATAAGTATTGTACAGAAACAGAAAAATGACTACTTGCTTTGCTAAGCCGGTTATACGAAGAAAAGCCTATTGTACAATGAAACTTACCAAAGAGCTTCATTTTTGAAACTCTGGTTTTTCTACAAATACAAGAACAAGAATAGGCCCTAGATCATGTGACTTACTATTCGATTTGATTTGGTTGGGTTAGGTTGGAGTTTTTCTTGAGCCAGCCCATGTTATGATTTTGACTTCATAAATTGACTTTGGTATACCAAAGCAAAGGTGTATCACTAAATCCTGGATCATGAACAATAAAGAAAAAAGTCGTATGTCATTCACACACGAAGATTAATGAAGAAGAATGGATTTTTTTATCCAAGATTTGAACCGATCCGGTTGGATCCATTGGAATAAATTCTTGTTTTCATGCCCCGGGGGATCTCCGTGATCCTGTGGGAATGATTCCATTTCTATGGAACAATCAACCGGCCGGCCACGCGCACTAATTAGGAAATGAATACAAAAACGTATAGGGCTATACGGACTCGAACCGTAGACCTTCTCGGTAAAACAGATCAAACTGATTATTATCGAAATGATTCGAACTGTTTCAAAGACCCAACATGCGTTTTTTTTTTTTTTGCATTGGGCTCCTTCATTAACTGATAGAAAGATCGGCTAGTCCACCATATTTGTTTCTTGACAGGAAGATAACGAGATGGCTCCATGCGCTCGGATTCATTATTTGTATTCTGATCCAGGAGCAATACCAAAGTGTTTCAAAGAAGGGTTACCCTGACGTAGGTCTGCCTCCGGCCTAGATCAACCTAAGTTAAATGGAGTCTCTATCGATCCGTCCCAAGAGTCAAATATGATACTTCATACACCTTAAAGTTCATAGGACGAAAAGAGGTTATTTTGAGGTCCTTATACTCATTATGCCTAGCATTGAATAGACTGGGTATTCACCTTATCAATGATCAAACCAATGAGGTTCTATTTGGTACCTGAATTGGCACCTGAATCGGACCGAACCAAATTTTTGTCATGCTATTGTTCTCTTGTTCCTCGAATCCATGGAGTAAGACATCGATTTCTCAATAAGATCAATTCTGTTGATTGCATGATGGGCTCCTCTGAAAAAGCATTGGCGCGCGTGTAAACGAGGTGCTCTACCTAACTGAGCTATAGCCCTTGTCATAGACATATTAACATCTAGAGAATTTCTTGTCAAGATGGATATTCCATAATCCCACATGATAGCTCTCTGATCCGTTTCCTGCCAAGGATTGGTATTGCTGAGAAGTCATATTCTGTCTATAATCTCCGATGTGATTGGTCCCATTTTTTCTTTCTCTTTGTGATGATAAATGACCTACTTAACCCAGTGGTTAGAGTATTGCTTTCATACGGCGGGAGTCATTGGTTCAAATCCAATAGTAGGTAGAACTTATTAGATACCATTGACTCTGGTATCTAATAAGTTTTTCTACCCACCTTCTTTTCTTTTTTTATGGATTTTGTACCCTTTCCCTATTATCCTCCCACTACTCATACTCATATTTGTATTTTTTTTTTTTTTGTTCGTTACATCAGATTACACTTGAGTGTATCCAATTGGCGGAATCCAAATAGGGTGTATAAACAGAACTTCTTTTGATTATTCTGATGCATCGACTAGTACGAAATAACATTGATAGCCTCTACTCGTGTCCTAGCTCGTCTAAGAGCTAGATTCGCCTCAATTGCTTGTCTCTTGCCTTCAGCTCTACTCAAGTTAGCTTCAGCTATTTCAAGAGTTCGCTGAGCTTCTTGTGGATCAATGTCACTACCCTTCTCTGCATCATTTACTAAAATGGTGATCTCATTATTGCCTATTCTAGCGAAACCGCCCATCACAGCCATCGTTACCCATTGGTCGTTGAGGCGTATTCTCAAAATACCTATATCTACAGCTGTGGCAATAGGGGCGTGGTTTGGTAATACGCCAATTTGGCCACTATTAGTAGATAAAATGATTTCTTTCACTTCTGAATCCCAAATAATTCGATTAGGAGTCAGTACACAAAGATTTAAGGTCATTTCTTCAATTTGCTCTCCTCTTCTAAGTTCATAGCCTTCGCAGTAGCTTCATCGATGTT